ACTACTAAATTAAATTAATAATGCGAATTAATCCTATGTTTCATTACATATATATATGTAATGAGATAATGAAAATAAAAATAAAAGAAAATAAAAACATATAAAAAAATATAAAACATATAAAAAAATATAATTAATATAGAAATATAATATAAAAAATAATTTCAAAACTGAAAAAATTTCAGTAGTCATATGGGGTAAAATATCTAGGGATTTCTAGCATATTCTTTTCGAAGTATTTTTTTTTCATTAATATCTGTGTATAGGATCATTGCTTCTATTGATTTCATACGAATACATTACATTACATAAACATAATCTAAAGCACCGAACGATTATATTTTTTTCTCCTTTCCTTATCCTGGATTTCATTTCTATTTTCCTTAATTGATTTGATTCAATCCGTTGAGTTGCGAGTTTACATATAACAACTCATATCTTTCTATACAAAAAAAATTCGAAACTTTTTTCTTGTACTATACCGACTGACCCTCTCAGAAATAAAATAAAAAGAATCGAGTTATTTCATTAGAGTTAGAATGAAAAAAAAAAAGAGTCATTCCATTTCAGACCAATCTCGAGTACTAAAGAAAGATCGCGATTTGGAATGAACCAAAATACTTGTTTGTTTTGTTACGGCAATAACACTTAGTAATAGTAAGACCACCCGATGGGTTGGATTTCACTACAAGAAAAAGGTTTGTTTTACAGCAAATCCACATTACACAATGAAAGATACCACAGAGTGGTATAATAGACGGAATCATAAATTATCTAATCTACATAAGAAAGATACTTCTAATAGAAAGAATTAGACATTATCGAATGATTTGACAGACCAAATCCCAAAACCAACTCAACTCATAGAATATAGAAGAAGGAAATTGATACATTTAGGACCAATTCATTATCTCTGCATTATCTCTGAATCAATCAATTGGGGTTGTTGTTCTGTCAAAAAGCGATTAGTCAGGCGACTCCACACACAAAACAAATACAAGAAAAGAATAGGTCCTAGATCTATGTGACTGTTGAAGTTTTTAGACAGAATCATGTCATGATTCTCACTTCATAAATTGACCGGATTCGATATACCAACGCAAAAATATATCACTAACTCTTTAATCATGGACAGGAAAAGAGGAAAAAGGTCATATGTAATCCATCCACGAAGATTAATGGAGGAAGATGAGTATTTTATCCGAGATTTTACAAATACTGATTAGATCTATTGGAATGAATTATTGTTTTTTATTGTTTTTATTTTCCTGTCCCTATGTATTTACATGAACATGCGGTAATACTTTTGGACCAACCAACCGGCCAGTCTATAAACAAGTACTAATGAGGAAATGAAAACTATACTAAACTAAAATAGAATGTATTAGGGCTATACGGACTCGAACCGTAGACCTTCTCGGTAAAACAGATCAAACTAATTATTATCGAAATGATTCGAACTGTTTCAAAGACCCAACATGCATTTTGTTGCATTGGGCTCTTTCATAAACTGATGTAAAGATCAGTTAGTCCACCATATTTTTCTTTACAGGAAAATAATGAGATGGTTCCATGTGCTCTGATTCATCATTTGTATTCTGATCTAGGAGCAATACCAAAGTGTTTCAAAGAAGGGTTACCTTGACTTAGGTCTGCCTTCGGCCTAGATCAAACTAAGTTAGATGGAGTCTCTATCGCTACGCTGCAAGAGTCGAATATGAGACTTCATACACCTTAAAGTTCATAGGACGAAAAAAGGTTATTTTGAGGCCCTTATACTCATTATGCCTAGCATTGAATGGACTGGGTATTTACCTTATCAACTATCAAATCAATGGCGGGTTCTATTTGATTTGGCACTTGAATTCGCACCTGAATCGGACCGAACCCAATATTTGTCAGGCTATTGTTCTCTTGTTCCCTCGAATCCATGGAGTAAGACATCGATTTGTCAATAAGATCAATTATGTTTATTGCATAATGGGCTCCCCTGAAAAGCATTAGCGCACGTGTAAACGAGGTGCTCTACCTAACTGAGCTATAGCCCTTGTCATAGATATATTAACATATGGATAATTTCTTGTCAAGATGGATATTCCATAATCCCACATGATAGCTCTCTGATCCGTCTACTGTTATGTTAACAGATTGGTATTGCTTAGAAATGATATTCCACTTATAATCCTATAAGTGATGGGTCCTTTTTTTGGTGATAAATAACCTACTTAACTCAGTGGTTAGAGTATTGCTTTCATACGGCGGGAGTCATTGGTTCAAATCCAATAGTAGGTAGAACTTATTAGATACCGAAGTCAATTGAGTGATATCTAATAAGTTTTTCTACCCATTTTCTTTTTTTTTCGTTATATCAGATTAGACTTGATTTGTTCAATTGGCAGAATCCAAATGTGGTGTATAATAATACAGTTCTAATGAACTTCTTTTGATTATTTTGATGTATTGACTTGACTAGGAGGAAATAGCATTTACAGCCTCTACT